AATTATATTTGTTCGATACACTGTTGTCAATATGATTGTCAATTTTGAATATAAATGTTGAGAAAAAAATAAAGAATAGTTGAGAAAAGAATAAAGAATATAAAAAAGACTATAAAAAAATACAATGAAAAAAGAATTAAGTCAATTTCTTTTTTTATTATTTTATTAATTATTATTTTTTTTTTTTTTTATTAATTATTATTATTATATTAATTATTATTAATATTTTATATTTTTATATGTTATTTTATCTGTTATGTTATTTTATCTGTTTTTTTTATCTTATTTTATGTTATTTTTTTAAATGCAATTACTTCATTTATTCAATTGATCTTTTTTCTCTATATTTTATATCAATAAAATTAGCTCAATAAAATTTGGTTTTGTTGGTATAGAACACGGTATTCTATAGTAGCAATATTCTATAGTAGCAAAGCAATAAGAAATACGAATAATAAATAAAGTATGAATAGAACAAAAGAGGGGGGAGGAAATAATAAAGAAAAATTTATACAAAGCTAGATATGAGTCATCCACACCCTCTTTTTTGTATTTCATTAATTGAATTTTGTTTGATTAAGACTAAGTTCCGTAAAAACCCCCGCCTTCTTTAAAATATCATGAACAGTTCCTGTGGGTTGAGCTCCTTTTTCAAGGAAATAGAGAATAGCGGGAACATTTAAATAGGTTTGATTATTTATCGGATCATAAAAACCCACTTTTCGAAGATCTCTTCCCTCTCTTCGGGATCGAACATCAATTGCAACGATTCGATAAACGGCTCATTGGGATAGATGTAGTTAAATAATACCCCCCCCTAGAAACGTATAAGAAGTTTTCTCCTCGTACGGCTCGAGAAAAAAATGATTAAAAGTTATGTCTATGTATGGAATTAGAATGTCAAAAAGATCCATAAACCCAGCAAATCAATTAGACATTTAAACCTGTCTTTTTTTCGAAAAAAAAAAAAAGAAGAAAAAAGCATTCGTACTCTCATAACTCAAGTCAAATAACTCTCAAAATGCTCAAAAAAAAAATCCTTAGGCATTCTTTTATTGAGTGGTCTCTAACCCCTTTTTTTTGTCTCGTTTAGAATCTATTTCGATTCTTCATTTTGATCTAGTTGGTGAGACAATTGAAAAGGGTATTTCCTTGTTCTAGGATCCTTTATCTTTGCCTTGAATCATTGGGTTTAGACATTACTTCGGCGATATTTAATCATTTCAAAAATGGCAGCAACATGCCCCTTTTTCTCTCTTTTTTTCTTTCTCTCAAAGAATCATATGAACGATTAATTCCCGCATGATACACTTTTGATCGAAAGAGTTTTACCAATTCCAACAATTTTTCTTTTTGATTTGAAAATAGTTTGAATCGGAGCCTTTCGATTTCTATATCAAAAATAGACTTACGAAGTTGTTCCAACTTATTGATTTCCATTAACTAACCCTAGATCCTTGCCCCTGAAAAATGGATGTTTCTCTTCGAGCTCCATCCTGTACTATTTACATTACAACCCAACAAAAAGACGGATTATAATAGAACAGAACAAAGGATGTCGAGCCAAAAGCACCTTCATTTCTACATAATGGAAAGTGGTGGGTTTTGACATCCACAGCCGATCATGTCCTTCAAGTCGCACGTTGCTTTCTACCACATCGTTTCAAACGAAGTTTTACCATAACATTCCTCTAGTTTGGAACATTGATTCAATTATGGAATCATGAATAGTCATTGGTTCAGTCGATACATAGTAATCTATCTATACTTCTTCCTTCTATATGAAATAAATAGATAATTTAGGAAGAAAAAGCCTCAATAAGAATTCAAATTAACCCATATTGTATTGTATGAATGCAATATATATATATTTTTACTTTTATTATAATTATATATTATAATTATACTTTTCTATTCTAAAAAAAAAAAATTAAGAATATCATTAATAATAAGAATATCACGAATATTATAAATAACACAAATAAACTAATCTTTTTGAATCTACCTTGCATCTTCAAATAACTCGATAGATCAAATAACTCGATAGAATAGATTCGCCAATCTCACAGTTCTTCGAGTGCCAATCTTAAGCAATTATTAAAAATCAAAAGCAAGAATCACATTTTCTCCAATATTTGACTCTTAGAAAGAAGGTTGTTAAAAAAAAAAGAGCAATTTAGATTCGGATATCGTTATTCTGATATATAAAAGAGTATGCTCTGGGACGGAAGGATTCGAACCTCCGAATAGCGGGACCAAAACCCGTTGCCTTACCACTTGGCCACGCCCCATTTTGATTTCTATTTGAAACTACTAAACACTAATATGGGTATTCCTTGTTCGTCAATTCCAGTTCCAAATAGCTATGGAATAGATTAGATTCTTGCTAGGATTTTGGCACATATGATAGAGAATTAAACCCAATTTATTGATCATTACATATAATTCAATTAAGATATTGTATGAAAGTATGATTTCTTCTATTCTCTTGTAAGAATTG